ATAAATTAGGTAGGTTGCTAGTATAGTTCCCTATCCACGATTCTGCTACTGTACTGGAATAATTTTACTGGAATATAGGAGGAATCCTCTGGATGGGTAGAAATAGAAAAAGGGAGTAAGATTTTGAATGTTTTGTTTATGTACAAAATAACAAACATTATGATTGTATTAATATCAGTGGATCATTCTTCAGTCATTCATTGAATGATAAATCACTACAAGTGACGGGGATACGCGATTTAAATAACGGAAGATCCAATATTTTAAAATTGTATCCAGAATGACTGGAAAAGTGGAAACAAGACCAGATATAATTTGATCATTATGAGCAAATCCAAAATCTTTGTAGACGGAGCCAATCATTAGTTCCCAACCATGGGGCGAGTGGAATCCGATGCATAAATCGGTTAATAAAAGAATAGAAAAGGCTTTTATTGTGTCGCTTAAGTTATATAGAAATTCCTGAACCAAAGAATTCAGAATGACAAGTTCTTCATTACCCAGAATAGAATAACCACTTAGAATAGCGAAACATATTATATTTGTGGAAAAGCGCAAAATGGCATGGATATGATCCTCATTGTACATCTTGACCAATTGTATCGTTTCTTTGTGGATTCCTATAGGAAGGTTTTGTATATGTGTCTCCGGGTATTCCTTTATCATTTTGTCCAACAAGAATAGTTCTTCTAATTCTATGAATTTTTCTAGAACGCTCTTTTCTTGAATATCATTCAAAAAAGTTTCGAATTGTCTAGTATTCCACCAATTAGTAACCCAAGATTCCAGACTTTTCTTAAATGAGAGAGAGATCCACCAAGGCAAAAATACTATAAATACAAGATATGGGAGGAGAGTGAATGCTTTTGTTTTTGGCATTTTTCATCTATGAATTCTTAATGAACCCACCTCATCTCATTCGTCGACTCTATCCGATCTGATATTTCTATGAAGCATGAGTTCTATAACAAGGTATCGAACCTATGGATCTCTTCCCTCTTTTTTTATTTGTAATTAATTGGTTAGCCCTTGGATCTAGAAAAATATAGAAATAGAAAGACAAAAGAATAAGGACCGCTTCGAACCAAGAAAGAATAAAATATTGTTTCCAGGTATCTCAATTGGTCAAATTCGAAGTAATTGCATCCTTTGGATGAATGCTCGAAAGCGTCACTTTAATTTAAGTAATGAATATCATTCGGATTTCGAGACGAAAGAACTCCCCTTAGATCGAATATTTCTAAAAGTTTCACTGGCTACCCATAGCCCAGGAATAAATAAGGAAAATTTCTGAAGAATATTGATTGATGTGATGATGAAATCAAAAAGAGGTGGCAAAACAAGAGATAAATTCGATGGTTCCCCTTTATAAATATAATAAATATAAAGGATCCAATCGTTTGTTCATCAAACGGCAAAAGAAAGGATAAAAAGAAACATCGATTGACAAAAGAAAAGAGAGAGAATTTACAAGATATGATCCATCTGTATCTAACGTATCAATTCAAAATAAGTGATTCATCCTTTATTTTGAAATGTTCTCATATACATGCGGAATCCATACTTATTAGACTTGTTACTAGTATGAAAGAATTCAGTTGATTTCCATACACATAAAAAATCATTTTTGTAAACAAAAAAAAAAAAACTGCTTCGTTTTAGAGTTGTTCCGTATGCGTCTGTTTTTGCTTGAATGAGTGTTCGGAAGAAACTTCAGTTAAGTTTATATAAAAAGAATGAGTCTTTAGTTCCTTCCTTCATGCTGAGAAAGCATTCATTCTTCAGTGCATTTCAAAATACTTCAATTGGTACGTGCAAGAAATAGGCTAATTCTGCAGCTTTTTGTTCAATTTCTCGTGGAGTCAAATTCTCATCAGTACGAGTCAGTGGAATTGCTCCCTGGCCTCTGATTTCCATATAAAGGACACGACGAGGATAAAGACCCTCTTTAACTTCTATTCTGATCGACTGGATATCTCTCATAAGGAACCGAAGGAAGATGCGACGATTTATTCCAGGAAATCCCCAACGAAAAATAGACACTACTCCGCCATTTCTATCGAATTGATCATAACCACTACCTACATTCCACGAAATTGTGCACCACAAATAGGAGCTAATGAACAGACCCGAGATCCCATAGAAAGACATCACGACCCCTTGCGGAAAAAAAAGAATTTGCTGAGACGGAAATAAGGATATCAGATTCCTACCAAGATAACTGGAAATTCCAACCAATAAGAATCCTAGTGAACCTAAAAAAAGGATAAAAGCCCAACATAAATTACTTGTTTTTCGAGACCCCGTTATAAGTTCTATCCATATACGTTCTGATCGCCAGTTCATACTAGATCCAGTTACATTTTATTGGAATTGAGAGAATAACTCAAATAAATTTGACTTTACCCCCCCCTTTTTTTTGTTTTGTTCCCGAAGTAACTCTCATCAACTAGCACTATTATGATGTGAACCATTAGGAGTAATTCATCGAATTGGTTAGATATAAAATTAAAATAAGAAAACCCACTTCATATAATCCCACTATGGATATCTACCTACATATGGATACATTGACTTTCCATTTTCCATTTAAGACATCTGCTGACCCTGATCTATTTTAAAATCGTTAGAAAAAATTTACTCATATATCATGTTTCCGCATGCATAACAGCTCTTTCATTTGTGTTCGAAGGAAGCCTGTACCATATTCTACTAAAAGGATATCCGTATTATGATCCAAAGCCAAGTCTTGCAAAAAATTCATGAGATTTGGTTCCATCAGATCTAGACAATCTTGTTTTTTTGAACATGAAGAAATAACGAAGCCATTGCAATTGCCGGGAATACTAGGCCCACTAAAGGCACAAAAATAGAGGGTAAGTTGAGAGTTATCATAGAATGGGTACCTCGATTTAATATTTGTACCTGTTATAAAGATATCTTATGATAAGTATATCTATTATAAGTATAGAATAAGTGCAAGGAATCGAGAACTAAATAAATGTACCCATTCACCTTTCTATATGAAATATATGTATGATAATGCACTTTAATTATTATTCTCCTGTCCTTATCTTCTAATAAAAAAGGAGTTTCTTGTGAATTCTCGAAGGATTCGTTAGAATCCGATCCGCCAGGGATTCTTAGTAAAAATGGGCGGCTCTCGGGAAATATAGAAATATGCAAGATTTACATTCTATATTTTCTAGATTTGCATTATTTGAATTTGAATTATATATACATACGTAGGAGGGGAGCATAAAATGCTTTTTATTTTCCTAATTTTGGGAAAAGAGGAATTAGCTCTTTTATCCTGTTGATAGAGAGTTCATGATTACTAATCATTAATATAGGTAAAAAGAAAATGGATCGGGAGGCAAATTTTAAAGTAATTATCCGAAACTTATGATTCTTCCTACAATTAGATCCTCTGTGACCAAAGAAAACCCCATTCTTCTTGTTTTTACTTTTAGTTCGATAAACTAAATACTTGTTTGTCACAAATAAAATAAATGAACTTAATGTTCTACTTGATTGAATTTTGATTCAAGGGAACGAAACCGTGGAGCTGAAATAACTCACTCAGAACGCCCTTTAAAAGATTACGCGGTACGATTGGATCGAATAATCCCTTATGGAATGAATACTCAGCCGCTTGTGAACCATCAGGTACTGTCTTATTCAATGTTTGTTCAATTACTCTTTTACCCGCAAATGCAATGTAGGCATTGGGTTCGGCAATAATGATATCTCCCAACATACCAAAACTTGCTGTCACCCCACCAGTTGTAGGAGATGTAAGGATTGATACATAGAATAACTTTTTATTTGATTGATAATTATATGAAGCGGAAGATATTTTAGCCATTTGCATCAAGCTCAAACTTCCTTCCTGCATGCGTGCTCCTCCGGAAGCACACACTATAATAACAGGTAGAGATCCATGAGTAGCATACTCGACCAAACGGGTAATTTTCTCGCCTACTACAGATCCCATACTACCCCCCATGAACTGAAAATCCATAACCCCTATTGCTATGGGAATACCATTTAGTTGACCTATGCCTGTTTGAACAGCCTCAGTTAATCCTGTATTTCTTTGATAAAAATCGATACGATCCTTATAAGGTTCCTCCTCCGAATGAAATTCAATGGGGTCCATAGAGACCATATTTTCATCCATAGGATCCCAAGTGCCCGGATCAATCGAAAGGTCGATTCTATCTGAACTACTCATTTTCAAATGATATCCGCATTGTTCACAAATATGCATTTTTGACCTAAAAAATTTCTTATAATTTAATCCATAACAATTTTCACATTGAATCCACAAAATCCTGTATTTTTTATTTATCTCGAGATCATTATATCTTACTCTTATATTGAAATCACTGCTATTCGTGCTAGTTTTTAGACCGGAACTCCCACTGTTACTACTATTTAGACTTTCACTACAAATGTAACTATAAATGTAACTGTCACTGTAATTGTCGATACCATTTGAAATGTAACTATCAATACTGATTTCAGAACAAAGATAACTGTCAATGCAACTATTAATATGATTAGTCCAACTATATTGAGTATCATACATGTAACGATCATAGTAGTGATTGTCACTCTTAGACCCATTATTCATATAATTAGAATTCAGATAACTCGAAAGTTCTTTTTCTAGTTCACTCATAAAAGAACGATCATTGTCAATATGAAAAATATTATTTTCAATATCAAAATATATGGAATATATATAACCATTACTATCCCTAACCAAAAAAGTGTCATCAGAGATGAAACTCCGAATGCCCCTGACACCGAATAAATGATCAAGATTACCGCAACTAGAACTGTCACTACCCCCCCTAGGAATGTCTTTCTCCATATCATTTATAAGGGGGTCCTCACTTCCGTTGGTATTTCCAATAGGACCAAAACTGTCCATTGATTTACTTAGCCCACACCTGTGTTCTAACTCCTCGTTAGACAACATCGAATTGAAC